TAAGGTTTTCGTTAGAAAAAGATTCTATAAAAGCAATGATAAATAGATACTAATAGAGCAAGAAAAGAAGGAAATAAAAAAACATAGTATAGAAAAGATATCCAAAATTATATAGAAATCACTATCCTACCCGTAGTTTTTATTTCCTTAATTTAATTGAATTTCGTTTGATTAGGGCAAAGTTCCTTAAAAACCTCTGCCTTTTTTAAAATATCCTGAACAGTTCCTGTAGGCTGAGCGCCTTTTTCAAGGAAATAGAGAATAGCGGGAACGTTTAAATAAGTTTGATTCTTGATCGGATCATAAAAACCCACTTTCCGAAGATCTCTTCCTTCTCTTCGGGATCGAACATCAATTGCAACGATTCGATAGACGGCTCATCGGGATAGATGTAGATGAAAAAGAACCCCCCCCTAGAACCGTATAGGAAGTTTTCTCCTCGTACGGCTCGAGAAAAAATGATTTGAAGTTTTGTCTATGGATAAAATTATAATAAATAGTAAAGGAATCCGTAAAAGAAATTAGCCTATAATTTAACTCATAGTCATTTTTATTTAACTTCCTTCCTGAAAACTAAAAAATCATTTGTACTCATAACTCAAGTTCAATAATTATCAAATATATTAAATAAAATTAAGATATTTTTTTATTGAGTGGTCTTTAACCCCCCTTTTGTCTCGTTGAAAATCTATTTGGATTCTTTATTCGGATCTGTGAGACAATTGAAGCGGTGTTTCCTTGTTCTGGGATCCTTTATCTTTGTTTTAATTTAAATCATTGGGTTTAGACATTACTTCGGTGCTTCTTAATCCTTTCAAAATGGTAGCAACATACCCCTTTTGTGATTTCTTTCTAGAATCATACCGACGGTTGATTCGTGCGCGATACACTGTGGATCGAAAAAGTTTTGCGGTTCCAACAATTTTTTTTAATTGAAAATTTGCTCGAATCGGATCCTTTCAATTTCTATATCGATATCGAAGATATACTTACGAAGTTGTTCCAATTTATTGATTGGCATTAACCCTAGACCGTTGCCCCTGAGAAATTAATCAATACTTTCTACTCGAGCTCCATCATGAACTATTTACATTACAACCCAATAAAAAAAGAAGGGTTCTAGTAGAATAGAACAAACGACGTCGAGCCAAGAGCACCTTCATTCCTATATAAAAGAAAATGGTGGATGTAAGAATAAAAATCCACACCGGATCGTGTCTTTCAAGTCGCACGTTGCTTTCTACCACATCGTTTTAAACGAAGTTTTACCATAACATTCCTCTAATTTGGAACCAGTATGGAATTGATTCAATTATGGAATCATGAATAGTCATTGGTTCAGTCGGTACAGAGACATAGTCATTTATATTTTTTCTTAGCTACATAGATAATAAATCTTTTTTTCTGAAGAAATCTTAGCAAGACCCGGGCTTTTTTTGTATGAACGGAAATTTTTTCTATAAATCTATATCTCAAAAAAATATCTAACAGAAATATCCAGAAATCTAAATATAGAAATAACATAACTAACAGAAATAACACGAATAAATAAATTCTATTTGACTCTGCCTGTTCAAGTGACTCAATAAGATAGACTGACCCATTTCCAACTTCTCAAAGATTCAACCCATAAGGAATCATTACAAATCTTGATAATTGAAAAAGTTTCCTACTTCGACATCATTATTTGAGTCAAGTTTTACTTTTACAGTAAAGCCTACATTTGATTATCATAAGAAATAAGAATCTCTGTTTCTTTTCGAATAGAATTGTCAATGATTTAAAGCAAATAAGCTAAATAGATCGAACAATAAAAAGAAATATCATTGTTAAATATTTCAATTTGAATATTTTAGGGATGCAAATTCTTTTTCACAAAAATAGAAAGACTATTGTCACTGAAATAGGATAACAATACATACCCATAGGCTAAGCACTTCCTCGTTTTATATGTATTTTCATATTTTGTTTAACCTGAAGTTAAGTAATCTTTCTGCAACTGTGATCTATGCCCCATCTTATCTTTATCTGGATCACAAAAGGATTCAGTTACATTTGCATGTCATTTGAACTCGATTTAGTTCAGTTTGTGAAAAACTGAGATATGATTCCGAAAAGAATCATTCAAAATCAAAAAAGAAAGAAGAATAATATTCTATCCAATATTAGACCTTGAAACAGAACCTTGTTGAACAAAAAAGATGTATTCGGATACAATGGATATGCTCTGGGACGGAAGGATTCGAACCTCCGAATAGCGGGACCAAAACCCGTTGCCTTACCACTTGGCTACGCCCCATTTATATTTTTATTGGACACTAATACTAATAAAGAATAATATTGGTATTAAGTGTTCGTCAATTCCAGCCCAACTATCTATAGAAAACCTTTCTTCTTTATTCTTCTTTATAGAATATATTATAGATTCGTGCTAGGATTTTGACATGTGTATATCTAGAATTCAACTGAATTTATTGATCATTACATACAATTCAATTAAGATATTGTATGAAAGTATGATTTCTTCTATTCTCCTTTGAGAATTGGAGGATTTTTGATTGAGCGGAAAAAGAAGGAGTTTTTTGTCTACCTTACTTTCTTTATTTTTCCTTATATAAATAACTCAATCAAAATGCAATTATCTCGACGAACAAAATGTCTGTTATGCTTAATATCTTTAGTTTGATCTGTCTTAATTCTGCCCTTTATCCGAGTAGTCTTTTCTTCGCCAAATTGCCCGAAGCCTATGCTTTTTTGAATCCAATCGTAGATGTTATGCCAGTCATACCCCTGTTCTTTTTTCTTTTAGCCTTTGTTTGGCAAGCTGCTGTAAGTTTTCGATAAGATCTTGAATACTATCCTAGAAAATTCATGATTTATTCGAGAAAAATTATAACAATTGATAAGATCAAATAAGTCTGGGAGTATGAACCTTCAATTCAAACATTGAAATTCTTGGCTAGCCGCAATAAATTTTCTCGCCCCATTTCCCGATTCTAATCCTTTTTCCGGCGAAAGACCTTATTAAGTTAGGGTCCCTTAGAATATCTAATTGTGGGTATGAAAGTGATTTGTGATAATCAAATACTCTTATTACAAATTTAAACTTCAGTTGAATTTCTGAACATTCTTTTCTATTTCTAGAATTCATTTCTTGGTGTCAAAATAGGATATGTGATATAAAAATGGAGGATCTATTATCTTTTCTCGTTTTTCTTTTTCAAAAAATGATCTTGGAGGTTGTGTAATGCTTACTCTCAAACTTTTCGTTTACACAGTAGTAATATTCTTTGTTTCTCTCTTCATCTTTGGATTCCTATCCAATGATCCAGGACGTAATCCTGGACGTGAAGAATAAAATAAAAATTTCGTTTTTCTTGCTTGATTTACAATTTTCTTAAGATTTTATTTTGTATATTCATATTCCATACATTTAACTAGTAAAAAAATCAAAAGGGGTTTGCGAAATTTGAAAGAAAAAAATAGAAAGTCATCAACGGAAACGGAAAGAGAGGGATTCGAACCCTCGGTACGAATAACTCGTACAACGGATTAGCAATCCGCCGCTTTCGTCCACTCAGCCATCTCTCCCAATTGAAAAAGATAATTACTATGTTACATTACACATCAAGTAAGGATTAACGAAAGTATTTCTTTCACATTCTTTATCGTTATTATATAATTAGCAATTCCATTTAGATGCTCGAAAGATCCAAATAGAAAGATAAATAAAGAAGACCTTCTTGCTTTTATTTTGTTCGAAGTGCCTTTTGGGCCTGGCCCGGTCAATACCCAGCCGGGCCTTTTTTTGTTCCAACGAATTCCATATATTTATAGGTATAGGAAACATACTCTAAAAAAGATACCCAATTTGGTATCTGTGTAAGAATTTCCATTGTGGGGTTTACATATACTTATCGTTTTTGTTATAATGGAAATTGAAAGGATTAAGAATCAATTAAGTATGTTTTGTAGTTTCTTATGTCATTAGGCAAATCCAATTTTAGATTCAAATCCAAGAATCATTCAGGAATTCTCAGTCAACGAATAGTTAATGGTTCCCATTTGTCATAAATTTTGGCTTTTTTGAATGAAAATATACATTTGATTTTTCAATAGAAAAGTGAGGGGAAGTTTTTCGACATTGTATGTTTTGAGATACTATACAATCAATCGAAGGGGTGGTCAAACAAAAGGGGGAAAGGGTTTCTTTTATAATTTTTATAAATTTAGAAAAAAAAGGATGAAATTAAAAAAGGGATGCAAGTACAATAAACTAAAGTTTAGTAATCCAACCCAGAAAATTTTATCTTATTGTGTATCGTTTTGGCGGCATGGCCGAGTGGTAAGGCGGGGGACTGCAAATCCTTTTTCCCCAGTTCAAATCCGGGTGCCGCCTCATTAACAAACGAATCAAAATTTATTATCTGCTGATATAAATCACCCAAATTTTACCCAACAGAACAGAATAAGACGATTGTTGATACTTGGTTGATTCTAAACATCTGTTCTTTGAATTTTAGATTGAAAGATTTCCAATCTTTTAATCTAAAATTCAAAGAAAGATTATATTATAATGGTCGAAGCAAGACTTCCCGATTCCCTTCTACTGCTAATGTAATGTCTACTGATTGGGTCTTGAATTTCATTGGCATAGCCGGCGGCTAACTAGTTGTGGAAAGTCCTTTATGTAATCTACATATATAGACTCGCGAGAATCTCTGAATGTTCAGGCATTCAATCACTATTAGATTGAGATTTGATGGATAATTTACTTTTTTATAGAAAAAGTGAAAAAAATTATTATTTTTTTTGAAACCCCTCGTCAAGAGTATAATATACTATCTCCCAACTGCTTCAGAGAGACAATCGGGAAAGGAAAGGGTACGGATTAGATCAAATAGCAAATAAAAGTATGTAATAGATAGCAATTGATCTATTTGTACTTTGAAGGGCAACAAAGAATGGGCCCTCTTTTTTTATTACTATATGTTCCATTAGTAACATTCCTTTGTAGCGTCATTGTGTATTTTAGTTGTGTTTAGTCTTTCCCGATTAGAAATCATATAGGAATTTTTTAGAAATGGATTTATTTGATTGGTTCATCAATAGTGTTCGGCCAGAATCCCTTTTTGACTCTGGACCATGGATTCTACTATTATTAGTGAGCAATACAATAATGGAATATTTCTATCATAAAGATAAGGGACATAATTGACATGGATATAGTAAGTCTCGCTTGGGCTGCTTTAATGGTAGTCTTTACATTTTCCCTTTCACTCGTAGTATGGGGAAGAAGTGGACTTTAGAAGGACTACTAATTTAGTTTAGGAATGAAACGGTATCAATTGTTTTATAGATCGTTCTGCAACGCATTTTTTATTTTTTATTTGAATTGAAATAATTTTCAAATCAAAATTTATTCATTTAGAAATTCCATTGGATTCTAGTGGAGAAATTTATTATATAACAGTAAAACAATTATTTCAGAAATAAAGAGAATTGGGTCCTACGTTAATTCCATATATGGATTAATCACTACATATATTGAAGATAGAAGCTAATATAGTATACCAACTTTATTAGAAAGTAAAGTACAACTTTATACACTACTATAACACTAATAGAGAGTATGGTAAGAAATAAATTTCTTACCATACTCTCAGATCTCATAGAATACCGCTCATTATAGCCCGTTGATTTCATTTAAAACGCAAAAAAATAATTCTTTTGATTTTATTTCTTCAACTATTGATAAGAACTCAGAAGTCAAGTTTCATTTCAAGTAATTAATTATTTTGACTGACTGTTTTTACGTAAATGATAAGTAGAAAAGCAGTAGGAACTAAAATGAACAGTGCAGTAGCAATAAATGCAAGAATATTTACTTCCATAATCTCAATCTCATCGTTTTTTTATTTCACAATAACTCGGGATTTAATCCCATAGAGATGATAAATCTTTCACCTGTCAATTCAATGAATGCATTACCTATCGATGATCTTGAATCGGATCAATATCATGAATAACAATATCTGAGCTATTAAATTAATTCGTCGTCGAGAATTGAATAGTATAACATACGAAGATCTTTTATCCATACCGAATCCAAGATTGGATTCCCGGAACAATCAAAAATTCCTTTATTTTATTTATCCTTCTTTTCTGTTCTTTCTTTTCTATAACCTACCTTAGGTCTTCCGTATAGAACCATCAAATGAAGTATCTTCGTCCGTTTCCATTAACTACAAAACGCCAACAAAAAATACAAGCGAAGTGGAAAAAGAGAGGAATTAGGTTGTAAATTTGAATGATCCAATTTTCTTTGGAAGATAAAGAAGTATGAGAAAGAGGAGTCGCGGGAGAAAAGATGGAATATTCTATCAACTTCACTATTTTAGTTATTTTCATTTTATTTTAGTTTAGGGTTTGTTCTTTCTTCGACAGAATCCTGAAAAAAAGAGGGGAAACCCCTTCGGAATTAAATTATGATCTCTGTCCCTTCTTTCATTTCACATAAAATGGGGAGGTTAATTGATGTACTTATTGGATCCGTCGGGACTGACGGGGCTCGAACCCGCAACGTCCGCCTTGACAGGGCGGTGCTCTTGCCTATTGAACTACAATCCCAGGGAAATAAGAAGAGATCTAACAGAAAATTTGGATTCTTTTTTATTCTCTCTTATCAGGTATTTCTTAAGAACAAGAGGGTTCTACCATCTGATAGTAGATTGGCAAATTTTTGGGCCGAGCTGGATTTGAACCAGCGTAGACATATTGTCAACGAATTTACAGTCCGTCCCCATTAACCACTCGGGCATCGACCCAACGCCTAATTAGACGTTCCATAATCAACTTCCTTTCGTCTCTCAGGCGGACTTGACAAATACATTTCACTTTTGATAAAATCCTACTCCTATGGTCTTGGTATACCCCTAGAGGGACTTGAACCCTCGTTTTCTCCGTGAAAGAGAGAGGTCGTAACCACTGGACCATAGGGGCACCAATGGACCATAGGGGCCTATGGCCACCTTTAGGAAATCAAAAAGCACTACACAATACAAATACAATAGGGAATAAGGCCTAAGGCCACCTTAACTTAATATAAATCAGCCGAGGGACACCTTTAGAAGATGAATAGGATATGAATCAAATCGAAAAACTCGTTAACTTTTCTGGGGGTTAATGGTAATCAAACTTTACCATTAAACTATACAATCTTTCAACTTTATTTCATTGGTCTTTCTCGTCTTTATCTCTCTCATTCAGAAAGAGTTTTGCATTGGATCCAAGAGACGGTACCTCTGAATCAGCAGAGCAGGAGATGCAAAAAAAAATGATTTACCAAAGTCTGATTTGGAAATTATATTGAGCCCTAAATCATATCAAAGTCATATCAAATTATATATATATATAAATAATACTGTCAACTGTCAATTGACGACAGGAGGGCAATAAAAGAAGAGAAAAGACATTAGGTATATCCGCCGGGTTCATCAA